ATGTACTGGCTTGAAGGGGTTGTAGTTCGCATAAATATTTTATATATATAAAATTAATTATTGTGATGAGGCCTGCTTCCTGTTTAAGTATATTGTTCAACGCTCGTAGTTAGGGGGTTTGACGAGATAAAGGCAATATATGGGGGGTAGGGGGGGTTTACGAAAAAAATCGTTTGGAATTATGGTTTGGCCAGGGGGGGGAAATCTCAATACATTTCTGGTGAATATTAATGCTTGTCCGTAAAGCATTCATTATTTACCACACGAGAATAATGCAGGGATTAATAGACATATATACCCATGATCTTACGAGCTGGTCATGTGCAATTCGTGTTTCACAACACATAGACCGTATGTCCGTTTAGCCTGTCCCACTGTGGTTTAATGATTCGCGCAAGTTATGTTCACGTTTTAGATATAAATGGGGCCAACCACTTGTGAAATGTTGGTTGAAAGGCCCAAAAAGAAAAATACTAAAGGCGCCGGTCACCAAAGAAATGCCGCGATCACGGACAATTAGTATTCAAGCATTCAACCCCCTGTTGAGGTAATGAATGAATATCACTCTACAATTACGATTGCGTCAAGCATATACCATCTGTTGAGCGCGAAAAAGAATGACACTCTACTTTATTAGTCTTTAGATTTTGCTTGATTAGTCCTTGGTGGAAGTGTTGCTGGTTTCTCGCCAGCGTGTATACGATCACGCATTAAACATTGTTAAATAATATTCGTACGGAAAATAAATGAATGCACATATATACATAGAAGTACATAAACTGCTGTAAATTACGAAGAATAGTCCAATTAGGATTCTGGCCTTGGGTGCCAGGGATAGAGGTTAAGGTCCTCTTTTTTCGAGTTAGTGTTAGTGTGGCAGAGCCTGGTATGTTTAAGAGAGGCTGAGGCCCTCTGGTCGCTGGCTTACAAGGCTAGTGCTTTACATTTAAGCTACTTAAACATTATGTTAGGAGTTTGTTTTCTAAGTGTCCTGTTGCAGGGAGTAGTACAATAAATAATATGAAGTATAGTGTAGAGGTGGCTTGGCCAATTGTAATGAGCGGCTCTTCTACTGGTTGGCCGCCGATTCAAGTTAATACCAGGGTGTTGGCTACGATAGATCAGAAGAGTACTTGCGACAGGGGACGGAATATTATACTGCGTTGTTTGGCGGTGTGTAGGAGCGGGATAATTATAAGGATTATAATTGAAAATAATAAAGCCAAGACTCCTCCGAGTTTATTTGGGATTGAGCGTAGAATGGCATAGGCAAACAGGAAATATCACTCTGGTTTAATGTGTGGCGGGGTTATTAGTGGGTTTGCTGGTGTAAAATTTTCTGGATCCCCTAAAAGATTTGGGGCTAGGAGGACAATAATGGCTAGGGCCGTTAACATAAGAATGAAGCCGAATAGATCTTTATATGAGAAATATGGGTGGAATGGAATTTTGTCCTGGTTAGAGTTTAACCCTGTTGGATTATTTGAGCCGGTTTCGTGTAGGAAGAGGAGGTGGAGCATGCTGACTCCTGCAATTAAAAATGGTAGTAGGAAGTGAATTGTGAAGAATCGGGTTAGTGTTGCATTATCGACGGCGAAGCCGCCTCAAATTCACTGGACGAGGTGGTTGCCGATGTATGGGACTGCGGATAAAAGGTTAGTGATAACTGTGGCACCTCAGAATGATATTTGTCCTCATGGCAAGACGTACCCTACAAATGCGGTGGCTATGGTGAGGAATAAGAGGAGAACGCCGATATTTCAAGTTTCTTTAAACATATATGAACCATAGTAGATACCACGGCCGATGTGGAGGTAGATACAGATGAAAAAAAAGGAGGCACTGTTGGTGTGGATGTTGCGTAGTAATCAGCCGTAGTTTACGTCACGGCAAATATGGGCAATGGAGGAGAAGGCCATTGTGGTGTCGGCTGTGTAATGTATGGCTAGGAATAGTCCTGTTAGGATTTGGGTAATTAGGCAGATGCCTAATAATGAGCCATAGTTCCATTGATACGAGAGGTTTGATGGGGCAGGGAGGTCAATAAAGGAGTTATTGATAATTTTTAAAATAGGGTGGGTTTTGCGTATGTTTGGTGCCATATATGTTTTGTTTTTATAGTTGAATAACAACAGTAGTTTTTCGGACTAAAAGTTTTGGTTATATTCCAAGTAGAAATTATGTCTTATGTTATGTTTTTTGGTCTAATTGGGATTATGTTAGGTTTGATTGGGGTTGCGTCTAATCCGTCTCCTTATTTTGGGGCGTTTGGGTTGGTTATGGCTGCCGCTTGAGGGTGTTTGGTTCTTGTATGGGTTGGGGTTGTTTTTTTGTCGCTGGTTTTGTTTTTAATTTATTTAGGTGGTATGTTAGTTGTTTTTGCGTATTCTACCGCTATGGCTGCGGAGCCGTATCCTGCTGCTTGAGGGGATTGGGCAGTGGTTAGTTATGTGACAGGGTATTTGGTTGTGCTCATGGTAGGGGGGTTGGTTGTGGAGGGTGTTGGTGTTAATTTTAGTGTTGATGAGTTTGTAGTAATGTATAGTGATTGGGGTGGGGTATCAATATTATATTTTGTTGGTGATAAAATGTTGTTGGTGTTGGGTTGGGTATTATTATTAACTTTATTTATTATATTAGAGGTTACTGGCGGGATGGCGATTGTAACGGTAGCTGCGATTAGACTATAAGTGCGATTATGGTGGTAAGGAGGAAGATTGCAAGGTAGGCTTTTATTATACCTTGCTGGACATTTGTGATGGTTTTTATTGGTGGCAGTTGTTGGCTTGCCAAGCCTTTGGGGCCGAGGGCCTCTAATCAGGCTGTATCAATTATATTGGTGGCGAGGGTTTGGCTCAATTTTAATGTGGTGTCTGGTCCTGTGCGGTGAATTAGGAGTGGGAAGAAGCCTAATAATAGTGAAAATGTGGAGTATTTGTTGGTGAGCTTGGTTATGTTTATTAGGTCCATGGCTAATATTAGACCTAAAATTAGAATTAATGGGGCAGCTAGTTTTAGTACGGAGGGCATTGTTATGGTTTGTGTTTTTGGTTGGGTAATATTAGCAGCGATTATCAGGCCAGCTAGGATGCTGCCTCAAGCTAATCGTTTGATTGAGTTTATCAATGCTTTATTGTTTTCGTTTATAGGGAGGGGTGTTAGGTAGCGCGGTTGTCCTATTATGGCAAACTTAATAATACGGAGGCTATATATTGTTGTAAATATTGTAGCGATTAAGGTAATTATAAGGGCTCATGCATTGGTATAAGATGTGTTTATTGCTTCAATAATTGCGTCTTTTGAGAAGAAGCCAGTCAAGAAGGGTGTGCCTGTGAGGGCCATGCTACCAATAGTCATGCAGGATGTGGTTAGTGGGAGTGTTTTATATACTGAGCCCATTTTGCGAATGTCTTGTTCATCATTTAGGCTGTGGATAATTGATCCTGAGCATAAAAATAGTATTGCTTTAAAGAAGGCGTGAGTACAAATATGGAAGAAGGCTAGTTGGGGTTGGTTAAGTCCAATAGTTACTATTATTAGGCCTAGTTGGCTTGATGTGGAGAATGCTACGATTTTTTTAATGTCGTGTTGGGTAAGTGCGCAGAGGGCAGTGAACAGTGTTGTTAAAGCCCCTAAGGCTAGGCATGTTGATAAGGCTGTTTGGTTTTGTTCAATTAGTGGGCTAAATCGGATTAAAAGGAAAATGCCGGCTACTACTATAGTGCTTGAGTGTAGTAGGGCTGATACAGGGGTTGGGCCTTCTATGGCTGCTGGTAGTCATGGGTGGAGGCCGAATTGAGCGGATTTACCAGTAGCAGCCAGGATAAGTCCTAGTAAAGGAAGTGTTATGTCGGTGTGTGTTTGGATTATAATTTGTTGTAGTTCTCATGAATTTAGATTTATGGCAAGTCATGCTATGGATAATATTAGTCCAATGTCTCCAAGGCGATTATAGATAATTGCCTGTAGTGCGGCTGTATTGGCGTCTATTCGTGAGTACCACCACCCAATTAATAGGAAGGATATAATTCCAACCCCCTCTCAGCCAATAAATAGTTGAAACAGGTTGTTTGCTGTGACTAGTACTAATATGGCTAGTAGAAATAAGAGGAGGTATTTAAAAAATAGGTCAATTATTTGGTCGTGGCTTATATATCATGTGGAAAATTCTATAATTGATCAGGTGACAAATAGTGCTACTGGTACAAATAAAATTGAATAGTAGTCAAATTTGAAGCTGACATTAATATCAAAGGTTTCTGTGTTTAATCAGTTTCAGTCTAAGGTGACGGTTTCTATCCCTTGGTCAAGGAAAATTATGAGCGGGATCAGGTTAGTTAAAAGTGCTAGTTTAATTATTAGTGTTGTGTTTATTGGTAAGGAGTGTTTGGTTGGATAATAAAATGGGATTAATAGAAGTAAAATTGAGATAAGTGTGGCTGAGATAAAGATTTGGGTAATCATTGCTTTTACATGGATTTGCGCCATGGGCGTTGGATCCTAAGACCAATGGATAACTTCTGTCCTTTAAAAGAAAGAGAGTTGAAGAGTTTAACTTCAACAGGCAAAGTTAGCAGTTTTTACTGGGTCAGTCTCTCTTGGTAAATAAAAGGGTTTAGGCTTTAATTTTAGAGTCACAATCTAATGTCTTGTTTAAACTATATTTACAAGCGTGAGGCCCTCAGATAAGGGTTGGATTTAGAATTAATAAGGCCAGTGGAAGGAGATGGAGGGTTATTAACAGGTGTTCGCGTGTGTGGGACGGGTTGAGCAGGTTAGTGTGTTTAGGCGATGGGCCGCGCTGAGTGGTGAGGAATATGTGAAGCGTATATATAGCGGTAATAACAATTCCTGTTCCTGTTATAATGATGGTTAAGTATGACCAGTTGAATAGTGCTAAGATGATTGTGAGCTCACCTATTAGGTTTGGGTAAGGTGGTAAGGCCATGTTTGACAAGTTGGCCAGTAGTCATCACAGGGCCATTAAGGGTAAAATTATTTGTAGTCCTCGGGAGAGAACTATTGTTCGGTTATGTGTGCGCTCATAATTTGTATTGGCTAGGCAGAATAGTATAGAGGAGGTTAGGCCATGTGCGATTATTAGTACGATTGCGCCTGTTAAGCCCCATGGTGTTTGGATTAGGGCGGCAGAAGTTACTAGGGCTATATGGGCTACTGATGAATAGGCGATTAGTGATTTGAGGTCCGATTGTCGTAGACAAATTGCGCTGGTTATAATAATACCCCAGAGGCTTAGGATTATGAATGGGTAAATTAGTTCTTTAGTGAACGGCGTGAGAAGAATAGAAATACGTAGGATGCCGTAACCCCCGAGCTTTAGTAAAATTGCAGCAAGTACTATTGACCCAGCAATGGGGGCCTCTACGTGGGCTTTTGGTAATCAGAGATGTAGGCCGTACAGGGGCATTTTTACTATAAAGGCAAGGAGACAGGCTAATCATCAGATGTTGTTGGTTGCAGTAGATCCAATTTGACAACTAAATGGTATGTTGATTATTGATAGTGATCCGGCGGATGAGCTTAGGGATAGAATTGCAACTAGGAGGGGTATTGATCCTAATAGGGTATAAAATAGAAAGTATGTACCTGCGTTTAATCGTTCTATTTGGTTTCCCCAGCGGGTGATAATAATTAAAGTTGGGATTAATGTAGCTTCAAATATAATATAGAACATAATAAACTCTGTTGCTGAAAATGCTAGAATCAGGGTTACTTGCAGTGCGATGGCTATTGAAATGTATATACGTTGACGGGGTTTTGGGGTGGGAAGGAGGTGGTTTTGGCTTGCAATAATTATTAAAGGGGTCAATCAGCAGGTTAAAATTATAAGGGGGCTGGAGAGTTGGTCGGCAATCGTTCATTTGGTGACGAACTGTGGTGTTGTTGATGGGTGGTAGAATCATGTTAGGCTTACTATTGCGATAGTGGTGGTGTGTAGTGTCAATGATGTTCAAAGTCACTTGCTTGAGACAAGTCATGTGGTGGGAAGTAGTATGAGTGTTGGGATTAAGATTTTTAGCATTGCAGGATGTTTATGTTTTGTATTAGGTCATTTCCATGGGTTCGTGATGTTGCTACTAAGATTGACAGGCCCGTGCCGGCTTCACAGGCTGATAGGGTTAACAGGACTATTGGACTAATAGAGGATGTCGAGGAGCCCATTAATGTGAGTCATAGTGCGAGTCCGATGAAGAGGGATAGTATTATTCCCTCAAGGCAAATTAATGCGGATAATAGGTGAGCGCGGTGAAATGCTAGACCAATTAGACTTACTGTGAATGATATATAAATAATGAAGTTTGTAAGGAATATAAAGGGGCTATGGATTACTCATAATTTACTAGGTCGAAACTAGTGGTCTTGGTTTGGACTAACCCCTTATTCGGCTCATTCTAATCCCCCTTGGACTCACTCATAGATGAGGCCGATTGTTAGTAGGGCCAGGATGATTGTTGCCACTAGCAGGGATGTTGGTGGTGTTGGTAGTTGGCTCGCTCAGGGCGTGGGGAGAAGTAGGGCGATCTCCAAGTCAAATAGAAGGAACAAAATTGCTACTAGAAAAAAACGTATAGAGAAGGGTAGGCGGGCAGATCCTAGTGGATCGAAGCCACATTCGTATGGTGAGAGTTTTTCTGCGTTAGTGGTGGCCTGGGGGAGTCAGAAGCTTAATAATAATAAAATGCAGGTAATTGTAGAAGTAAATAATATGATAATGGTCATTTACCCTCTCTCGGGGTTGAGCTGAGGTGGAATGAGTGGAAATCATTAGTATTAGTTATACTAAGAGGGCATGAGCCTCATCAATAGATGGATACGTATAGGAATAGCCACACTACGTCTACAAAATGTCAGTATCAGGCAGCTGCTTCAAACCCGAAATGGTGTTTAGATGTGTAATGGTAGAGGATCTGTCGAATAAGGCAGACGATAAGGAATGTTGAGCCAATAAGGACATGTAGGCCGTGGAATCCCGTGGCCACAAAGAATGTTGAGCCATAGACTCCGTCTGAGATTGTGAATGGCGCTTCAAAGTATTCTATTGCTTGAAGGAGTGAAAAATATAACCCAAGGGAAATAGTTAAGGTTAGAGCGTGAATTGCTTCTTTTCGGTTATTTGTTATAAGGCTATGATGAGCCCATGTTACGGTTACGCCAGAGGCCAGGAGCACTGCTGTGTTTAGTAGTGGGACTTCAAAAGGATCAAGAGGTAAGATGCCGGTGGGCGGTCAGCATTCTCCAAGTTCAATGGTTGGTGCAAGGCTTGCGCGGTAAAATGCTCAGAAAAATCCTAAAAAGAAGAAGACTTCTGAAACAATAAATAAGACTATCCCGTAGCGAAGGCCTTTTTGTACAATGGCGGTGTGGTGGCCTTGGAATGTAGCTTCACGAATAATGTCGCGTCATCACTGACATATGGTTAGAATCAATACTGGTAAGGCAATGTATAAAATCGTTATGGAGTTAAAGTGAAATCATATTGCTAGGCCAGAGGTTAATATGAGGGCTGCGATAGCACCTGTCAAGGGTCATGGACTTGGGTCTACTATGTGATAAGCGTGGGCTTGGTGTGCCATTAGGTGTTTTCTTGTAGATAGAGCGTTAAGAGAAGAATGAAGACATATGCCTGAATTATGGCTACAGCCACTTCTAATAGTGTAAGCAGTAGAAGTACAATAGCTGTTAGCGCGGCTAGGGTTGGTGTTATTGCTATTAAGACCAGTGCGGCTGTAGAGATAAGTTGAATTAAAAGGTGTCCTGCTGTTAGGTTGGCTGTAAGCCGTACGCCGAGTGCAAGGGGGCGAATAAATAAGCTAATGGTTTCGATAATAATAAGTGGGGGGATGAGCAAGGTTGGTGTACCTTCTGGGAGGAGGTGCCCAAGTGACATGGTCGGCTGGGTTCGTAGGCCTAGGAGAACAGTGGCCAATCATGTTGGCACAGCGAGTGCTATATTGAGTGATAGTTGGGCGGTTGGGGTAAATGTATATGGAAGTAGGCCGAGTAAGTTTATGGTTAATAAAAATGTTATTAGTGTAATTAAAATTAAGGCTCATTTTTGCCCAGAAATATTGATAGGGATAAAAAGTTGTTTTGTGATGTTTAATAAGGCCCAGGATTGTAGTGTGGTTAAGCGATTATTGAGCCATTGTTTTGTTGGGCTTAGCAGCATCAGTGGTGGGAGCATGGCTAAGATAACAAGTGGTAGACCTAGTAGTGCGGGGCTCATGAATTGGTCAAAGAAGCTAATTATCATGGTCAGGTTCAAGGGGCAGACGGGTGTGTGTAATTTTTAGTGGCAGAGGGGGGGTTTGTTGGTTCGTGTTTAATTGTTTTTATTAAAATTATTAGTAGAATTGCTCAGGATGCAATAAGAACTATAAATCATGGAGCGGGGCTTATTTGTGGCATATCACTGAAGGTGGTTGGAGAGCACCGTAAAACAGCTTAAAAGGCCGTTGCCGTGCCATGTTGGCTATTCAGTGATGTAGTTTCTAGCATAGATAGGGACCAGGTTTCAAAGTGGTGGAGGGGGACAGATTCTACTACGATAGGCATGAAGCTGTGGTTTGCACCACAGATTTCCGAGCACTGACCATAATAAATACCTGGTCGTGTTGTAATAAAGGTTGTTTGGTTTAGTCGTCCCGGGGTGGCGTCAGTTTTTACTCCCAATGATGGTACAGTTCATGAGTGTAATACGTCATCTGCTGAAATTAATATGCGGGTTGGGGATTCTGTTGGAATAACAAGATGATTATCTACTTCGAGCAGGCGGAATTGACCAACTTCGAGTGTATCTGTGGGGACTATGTATGCGTCGAATAAGAGTAGATCATAATCAGAAAATTCGTAGGACCAGTACCATTGATGTCCTGTTGATTTAATGGTAATATGGGGGTCGTCTATTTCATCTATCAGATATAAAATTCGTAGCGACGGCAGGGCAATTACAATTATAATGATTGCCGGGAGAACGGTTCAGATTATTTCAACCTCTTGGGCATCTATTGAACTTGTATTTGTTAATTTTGTTGACATTATAATTGTAATGGTGTAGAGAACAAGTGTGCTGATTAGAAATACAATTATTAGTGTGTGGTCGTGAAAGTGTAAAAGCTCTTCTATAATTGGGGAAGCTGCGTCTTGAAAGCCTAATTGTAATGGGTGGGCCATATAAAATGTACAAGGGTTCCACTTGTTATTCCGCCATGACAAGGTGGTGTAATGAGTTTACTAACATTTTATAAGAAGGTGATAGAGTGGTTATATGGCCGTCTTGAAATCGGTTTATGTGGGTTCGATTCCTATCCTTTTTGTGGCACCTGAACAAATGTTGGTTCTTCATATGTGTGGTATGGCGGCGGGCAGCCGTGAAGTCATTCGATGTTTGTTGGTGTAAGTTCGGTTAATGAAACCTCACGTTTGGCTGAGAATGCCTCTCAAATAATAAATATTATTATAATAACGGCCACTAGTGAGATCAAGGAGCCTACAGATGCTACAGCATTTCATAATGTGTAGGCGTCCGGATAATCTGAGTATCGACGGGGCATGCCTGCAAGGCCTAGAAAGTGCTGAGGGAAGAATGTTATATTAACCCCTGCAAATATTACTCCAAATTGAATTTTAGCTCAGGTTTCGTCTAGGGTATATCCCGAAAATAATGGGAATCAGTGGATAAACCCGCCCATAATAGCGAAAACTGCGCCCATTGATAGGACATAGTGGAAGTGGGCAACTACATAATAGGTGTCATGCAGAACAATGTCTAGTGAGGAGTTGGCCAGGATGATGCCTGTTAGTCCCCCTACTGTAAATAAGAAAATAAACCCAAGGGCCCATAGTATGGCTGCGTTTCATTTAATAGTCCCTCCGTGCAATGTGGCTAGTCAGCTGAATACTTTTACACCGGTCGGGATGGCAATGATTATTGTTGCTGAGGTGAAGTATGCACGTGTGTCTGTGTTTAGGCCTACTGTAAATATGTGGTGGGCTCAGACAATGAAGCCGAGTAGGCCAATGGATATTATTGCTCAGACTATGCCCATATACCCAAAAGGCTCTTTTTTACCAGAATAATAGGTGACAATGTGGGAGATTATTCCGAATCCTGGTAAAATTAAAATATAAACTTCTGGGTGGCCGAAGAATCAGAATAAGTGTTGATACAGGATGGGGTCTCCACCCCCAGCAGGGTCAAAGAATGTGGTGTTAAGATTGCGGTCAGTTAAGAGCATAGTAATGCCGGCGGCCAGTACCGGGAGGGATAGCAGAAGTAAGACGGCTGTAATTAATACTGATCACACAAACAATGGGGTTTGGTATTGGGATACTACAGGGGGTTTTATGTTAATAATAGTGGTAATAAAGTTGATTGCACCAAGGATTGATGAAACTCCGGCCAGGTGGAGTGAGAAGATGGTTAGGTCTACGGATGCGCCTGCGTGGGCGAGATTTCCTGCTAATGGTGGGTATACCGTTCAACCTGTACCAGCACCTGCCTCAACCCCCGACGATGCCAGGAGGAGCAGAAGTGAGGGGGGTAGCAGTCAAAAGCTTATGTTATTTATACGGGGAAAGGCCATGTCTGGGGCGCCGATTATTAATGGGACCAATCAGTTACCAAATCCGCCGATTATAATAGGTATGACCATAAAAAAGATTATAATAAATGCGTGTGCGGTTACAATGACGTTGTAGATTTGATCATCCCCTAAGAGAGCTCCGGGCTGACTTAACTCCGCACGGATAAGCAGGCTTAGGGCAGTTCCTACTATGCCAGATCAGGCACCGAATACGAGATAAAGGGTGCCAATATCTTTATGATTTGTCGAGAACAGTCAACGGGTGAGTGTCACAGGTAAGATGGCTGAGGGTCAAGCGGCGGAGTGTAGTTCCGAGGACAGAGGTTTAAATCCTCTTATTACCAGTCCCGTGGTGTAGAGCACATAAGATTGCAAGTCTTAAAGAGAAGGAAAATTCTTCCGGGGCTTTCTCCCGCCTTTTTTTCGAGACGGCGGGAGAAAGTAGGTTGAAGTTCTCTGGATTGAGCGTTTAGTTGTTAACTAAAAGGTCGTGGGATAAAGGCCCACCAGCCTAGGAAAGGGGCTTTAGCTTAATTAAAGTGTCTGAGTTGCATTCAGGCGATGTAAGGTAGTTTCTTGCAAGTCCTAGGAGTTAGAAGTGTTAGCTTCTATTTAAAGCTTTGAAGGCTTTTGGTTTAAAATTATCCTAAACTCCTATAGCGTGGTAATGGATGGGGTTAGTGGTAGGAGTATTGTGGATAGGGTAATAGTAATGGATATTATTGTGGTTAATTTGTTAGTTTTATGGCGTCATGTTGGTGTTGAGTTTGTATTGTTTGGTGATTGTGTTAGGGTTAATGAGTAGCATAGTCGTAAGTAAAAGAAGAGGCTGAGTAGGGCTGAGATGGCTATTATTGTTGCAATTACTATTATATTTTGTTTTGCCAGTTCGTGAAGGATTAGTCATTTTGGTATAAAACCAGATGTGGGCGGGAGGCCGCCTAGTGATAGTAGGGTAATTAGTATAATAGTTGTTAGTGTTGGTGCTTTTACTCATGAGACTGTTATTGCGGAGAGTTTGGTTGCGTTAATAGTTTTAAGGCTAAGGAATATTGCTATTGTTAGTGTTAGGTAAATGATAAAGTTTAGTTTGGTTAGAGGGAGGTATATTGGTAGGATGGTGATTATTCATCCTAGATGAGCGATTGATGAATAGGCTATAATTTTTCGCACTTGGGTCTGATTAATTCCGGCTCAGCCCCCTGATAGGGCAGATAGGAGGCCGATCAGTATAAGTAGGTATGGGTTTAATCACTTGTGGAGTATAATAATTAATGCTATTGGGGCGATTTTTTGTCATGTTGAAAGGATCAGGCGCAGTGTTATATCAATCCCCTGGAGGACTTCTGGAAGTCAGAAGTGCACTGGGGCAAGTCCGAGTTTTATTATAAGGGCAATTGTAATTATGCTTGCTGGTGTGGATAATATATGTTTGATCTCTCATTCGCCTGTGGATCAGGCGTTTATAAGTGTGGCGAAAAGGATGAGTGCGGATGCTGCGGCTTGGGTGAGGAAATATTTTATTGTGGCTTCTGTTGCACGTGGGTGGTGTTGGTGAATTAATAGTGGGATAATTGCAAGGGTATTAATCTCTAGGCCCATTCATGCTATTAATCAATGATTGCTAGTGAGAGTTAGTGTTGTGCCTAATGCTATGCTTATTAACATAATTGTTAGTGGGTAGGGGTTCATTAGTAAAGGGAGAGGTTTCATCAACATGTTCGGGGTATGGGCCGGAAAGCTTGGTTAGCTGACTTTACTAGAAGGTAGTGTATGGGGCACAAAGGGTTTTGATCCCTTTAGGATGGGTTCAACTCCTGTCTTTCTAATAAGCACGAAGAGGCTGAGCTCTTATAGTTCACTCTATCAAAGTGGTCCTTAATCTTCGGGCACGTGCCTTATAGTTGTGGGGGAAGACCAGCTGAGGCAATTGGAAGGGCGATGTAGAGGAGGGTTAGGGCAAGTACTAAGGGGAGAAAGTTTTTTCAGACCAGGTGTATTAGTTGGTCATATCGGAATCGTGGATATGAGGCGCGGACTCATAAGAATAAGGAGGATAATAATATGGTTTTGGTAATTATGTCATAGGTTATACCTTCTGTGTGCGCGGGTGGGGCTTGGGGGGCTAGAAAGATAATAGTGGAGAGGGTGTTTATTATTAGGATATTCGAGTATTCTGCTAAGAAGAATAGTGCGAAGGGCCCTCCGGCGTATTCTACGTTAAACCCTGAGACTAGTTCAGACTCACCCTCTGTTAAATCAAAAGGGGGTCGGTTGGTTTCTGCTAGGGTGGAAATGTATCATATTGCTGCCATAGGTCAGGCTGGAAGAATTAGTCAGGTGTTTTGTTGTGCGGAAATAAAGTTGTATAGTGTGAATGTCCCTGCTAATAGGATGGTACTTAGTAGGATTAATCCGAGTGTTACTTCATAAGAAATGGTTTGTGCGACGGATCGAAGAGCCCCGATTAGTGCATATTTTGAGTTAGAGGCTCAGCCAGAGCCTAAGATAGAATAGACTGCGAGGCTTGAGAGGGCTAGTAAAAACAGGATGCCTAGGTTTAGGTCTAGAATGGGCAGTGGTATTGGTATAGGGGTTCATAATGTGAGGGCGAGTGTTAGGGCGAGTAGGGGGGTGATGAGAAAGATCGTTTGAGAGGCAATAACAGGACGAAGGGGCTCTTTGATGAATAGCTTTATACCATCTGCGACTGGTTGGAGGAGGCCGATGGGCCCTACGATGTTTGGGCCTTTTCGTAATTGGATGTAGCCTAGTACTTTTCGTTCAGCAAGGGTTAGAAAAGCTACTGCAAGGAGGACTGGCACTACTAGAATTAATGAGTTTGTGGTGTTAATAAGGGGCATGCTTAAGAGAGGAGTTGAACCTCTGGGTGAAGGACTTAGGTCTTTTGCATTTACCAGGCTCTGCCACTCAAGTATTCCCCTTATCTTGGGGTGCAAGATGTAGTAGCAATTGAGTTGTATTCATAGCTATTGTGAGGGCGTGTGTAAGCATATTGGCCCTATTTTATCCGGTCCTTTCGTACTAGGATAAATTAATATGTAGATAGAAACTGACCTGGATTGCTCCGGTCTGAACTCAGATCACGTAGGGTTTTAATTGTTGAACAAACAAACCGATGACAACGGCTGCATTGTCTGGGTACCCTGATCCAACATCGAGGTCGTAAACCTTCTTGTTGATAAGGTCTCTAAAAGAAGATTGCGCTGTTATCCCTAGGGTAGCTTGGTTCGTTAATCAATATATTGGGTCAGTTGTCCAAGGTATCTTGGTGCGTTAGGTTTGTATTATTAGCGAGTGGTTCACGGAGGGTTTGTGTACTCCGCAGTCGCCCCAACTGAAGACATTAGGATAAATCTTTATTGGTGTCGTGCAGTAAAGTTACCTTAGTCTTAAGCTCCATAGGGTCTTCTCGTCTTACGGTCGTATTCCTGCTTTTTTACAGGAAGATCAGTTTCGTTGATGGGACAAAGGAGACAGTTAAGCTTTCGTCTTGCCTTTCATACAGGTCTTCATTTAAAAAACAAGTGATTATGCTACCTTTGCACGGTCAAAATACCGTGGCCGTTGAATCAATGTCACTGGGCAGGCAGTGCCTCTAATATGTGTATAAGCTAGAGGTGATGTTTTTGGTAAACAGGCGAGGCTTTAAAGTGATTTGCCTAGTTCCTTCTTTGTCTTGTGGTCTGTCTGGTTGGCACTCCTGTGTAGGGTTAACGATTGCATTAGGCAGGTTTCTTGTTTAAGTGTTAATTCGGCTAAATAGGTCGGTAATTATCAGTGGTTTGTCTGGTCTGAATTACAGTGGTGCGTGGAGGAAGTCGTGCTTTCTTATTACTAGTTTTAACATTAACTGGACTATAGGTTTATAGGCTGGCTCATTTGGTTTTATAGGTTTTGATAAATGGTTTGGATTTGTTGGGTGGGTTTATGTTCATGCTGTGACGCGGTTAAAATAGGTGGCTGCTGTTAGGCCTACTGTGGCATCAAATTCCTTGTATAATATAATCATTACCTAGTGCGTTAGGTTGTATCCTGTCTCATATGAGCTGTACCTCTTATGAGTGGCTGATAAGTTTTAGTTTAATATAAAGTTATGGTAATAAGAGTTGCAGCGGAGCTTGGACTCGTTTATTGAGCAACCAGCTATCGCCAGGCTTGGTAGGCATATCACCTCTATTTTAAAGTCCCCCCACTCTTTTGCTACAGAGACGGGTGGGCCCCATGATAGGCTGCTTTAAAATAGCTCGTCTGGTTTCGGGAGGTCAGGCTAAAAATCTTTTTGCCTGGTTAGGCTTGTTAAATCATGATGCAAAAGGTACGGAGATTAATTCCTGCTTTTTATTACTTTTGTGGGTTTTTTAATTTCTTTTTCAGCATTCCCTTGCGGTACTTGGTCTATTGCATTAAATGTCTTTTCTATCGCCTATACTGGGATGGTGAATGTTTTAGTTTAATGAGTGTGATTTGTTATTTAAGTTTAAAAGTTAAGCTAGCATTATTGTTCAGAATGACCTGGTTGAATAGGTGTTTTTTCGATGTAAGCGAAATGTTTTGTATAGACTACATTCTGGTTAATCCAAGAGCACTTTCCAGTGCGCTTACCATGTTACGACTTTCCTCATCTAAGGTTTAGCTTTGTTATTATTTATAGTGGTTTAATCATTGATGAGAGGGGTGACGGGCGGTGTGTGCGCGCCTCAGAGCCAAATTAAGAAGAACTTAGTGGTTTCTTCTTACTGCCAAATCCGCCTTCAAATTATTTTTCATTTTATTATTCGTGGTCTCTTCTAGGAGAAAATGTAGCCCATTTCTTGCCACCCTATGTGCTACACCTTGACCTGACGTGTTTGTGGAGTACAATTTTGCTAATTTTAGGTCTCTCAGGAGGTTGGCTGGCGACGGTGGTATATAGGCTGATTGCAAAAGGTGGTGAGGTAAAACGTGGGGTATCGATTATAGAACAGGCTCCTCTGGGTGGGTTTGGGGCACCGCCAAGTCCTTTGAGTTTTAAGCTGGCGCTCGTAGTACTCTGGCAGATGAGGGGGTAATGGTCAAGTTTTACGGCTAAGCATAGTGGGGTATCTAATCCCAGTTTGTGTCTTAGCGATCGTGATATAGGGATAGTCGTTGGTACTAGGGTCGCTTTCGCTGTTGTGCGTGTTATGCTACTAAGGCGTATTACAGCTGGGTAAGTTTTTAGTCCTAGGAAAGATTGATTGTTTTCTTGATCACACTTTACGCCGTGTTTATTAGTTTGGGTTTCTTGTTTAACCGCGGTGGCTGGCACAGGATTTACCAACTCTTTTAACTATGACTAAGTCAAGCTTGCGCTTATTATTAAGGTTAATCGCTGCTGCATGCCCTTGGGGGTGTGGCTGGGCTAGATGTAGTGGGCTAACGTATGTTGTGCCTGATATCGGCTCTTTGTGCAGGCGTTGTCACGGGGGGGCTGAGACTTGCATGTGTAAGTCTAGTTAAAACTAATAGCAAAGTTAGGACTGAACTTTTAGTGTCTTTGGAATAGGCTAATTTCATGTTGGCCTCTTCAGAGCCATGCTTTAATTTAAGCTACAAGGAC